AATTTAGATTAATATTTAGGGATAGATATTACCTTTCTTTTTTTTTTCAAACGAATTGAAATGATTGAAGTTTTTCTATTTGGAATCGTTTTAGGTCTAATTCCTATTACCTTGGCGGGATTATTTGTGACTGCATATTTACAATACAGACGTGGTGATCAGTTGGACTTTTGATTAATTAAATACAAGTGATTGTTTTATTAACCTCCTGTAGATTAGAGAAAGGGGATCAATTCTAGATTACTGTTTATTTATTTAAGTCTAATTAGAATTCGTGAATTCACTTCAACCTACCAAGAATGGAATCACGCTCTGTAGGATTTGAACCTACGACATCGGGTTTTGGAGACCCGCGTTCTGCCGAACTGAACTAAGAGCGCTTTCTTATCCCAATAGATAAATAAGATTATCGTTTTTTGTAACCCAAAACTCTCTCTACATACTGTATGCATACGATATCGATTATAGCGAGTATCATAAAAAAATGCGAGATTCCGTCTGTCCAATTTCAACAAATTCCTCCTTACTTCTGAGAGTAAAAGTAATTAGGTAGGGATGACAGGATTTGAACCCGTGACATTTTGTACCCAAAACAAACGCGCTACCAAGCTGCGCTACATCCCTTTTTTTTAATTCAATTGGTTACAATAGTCTAATTGTAAAGAATCCTTATATTGTTTTCCACATCCCTAGTTATTTACTATAAAATGACATGATTTCTCTTGCCATGCTATGTCTTGTTTTTGGTCTCATATCATATAAAGTATTTATATATTTATCTATCTGAAAAACCTGTCGTATCGTGAATGCTCAGTTCTGTAGTTCTATTATTTAAGACAAATAATATCTTATCTAATGGATCTTTGGCCATTTTTAGTTTATTTAGCTTATGCATTTCGTTAAGTGATCCTTGACTATCTATATATACATCTGCTCATAGACTAGATATGTATTACCTTTATTTTTTACATTAAATAAATTCAGAAGGAGCGCTTTCAATGCAAGATCTAAAAACATATCTTTCCGTAGCACCAGTACTAAGTACTCTATGGTTTGGGTCTTTAGCTGGTCTATTAATAGAAATCAATCGTTTTTTCCCGGATGCATTGACATTCCCTTTTTTTTCATTCTAGTTATTAACATGGAATAAGGGGTAATGAGCATTAGAGAAAGAATCCGTTTTCTGTGACTAATACCCCCTTTTTTTTTTTCATTTGAGTCTGAACTCAAGTTTTGGTGAAGTTGAATATACTTTATCTTCTTTATTGCCCTAGTATTTTAAAATAGGGCAATAAAGAAGATAAAAAAGGGGGGGATAGAAAGAACAAGGTGGGTTTAGCATAAGAGTATTATACACGATACTTAAAAAAAATAGCTTTAAAAAGAATACTATATTTAAAAATATAGTTATACAATTTTTGAATACACTTAATATATAGACTTTATTGATTGCAACGAACTTTTTTTTATTTTAGTTCGACTTAGTATACATCTATCTTTTTGATTTTCCTTTCTGCTTCACTTCGGGTCGAGAATAAAAAGAAAAAATTGTTTGAATCAAAAATCCAAAAAAGAAAAAGGAGGTTCATGGCTAAGGGGAAAGATGTCCGAGTAAAAGTTATTTTGGAATGTAATAGTTGTGTTCGAAAGAGTCTTAAAAAGAGTTTTAATAAGGAATCAAGTGGTGTTTCTAGATATATTACTCAAAAGAATCGACACAATACACCTAGTCGGTTAGAATTTAGAAAATTCTGTCCCTATTGTTACAAACATACAATTCATGGAGAGATAAAGAAATAAAATAGATCGAACCGAACGTCTGGCTATCATCCTTTCAATTCAATTTCAATTCAATGAAGGGTCCAAAACAAAATGATTTTCATTATAATTATATATTATTTACTATTTTTTTTTTCTATTTAAATATTATTATATATAATATAATATTTATAATAAATAAAAGAGAAATAAACAAACCAAATCCTATTTCGGCTGGACCTAAAAAAAATTAAAATTAAAAATTAAGAAGTAGGATTTTGTGTAGAAAGCAGAAATTAAACAAACTATGGATAAATCCAAGCGACCCTTTATTAAATCCAAGCGATCTTTTCGTAGGCGTTTGCCCCCGATCCAACCGGGGGATCGAATTGATTATAGAAACATGAGTTTAATTAGTCGATTTATTAGTGAACAAGGAAAAATATTATCTAGGCGCGTAAATAGATTAACTTTGAAACAACAACGATTAATTACGATTGCTATAAAACAAGCTCGTATTTTATCGTTGTTACCTTTTCTTAATAATGAGAAACAATTTGAAAGAAATGAATCGACTACTAAAACTTATATTTTTAGAACCAAAAAGAAATAAAAAATGAAAAAAAAAAATAAAAATATACTTTTTCTTTATTTAATTGATAATAATAATGGAATTAAATAAAAAAAGAAATCGGAACTCAAACACGGATTGCCGTTTTATTCTAAAAAAACCGAGACGCCCTCTTTTTTTTCGTATCCTAACATAATAAAAAATCGTAAAAAATCTTTTTGATTTTGAATGGACTTGTTGATTTTTATTTATATTTATTTATCGTTATCGTAGTTTATTAGACTAATTTCTATTCTATATTCCCGGAGAAAAAACTCCGGGAAATTTCATTTAAATCATTTCGGAGCATTCGTTCGAATCTTATTTTTTTCTGATCTCATTTGAAATCATATAAAGACAATTCCTATTTAATATAGCTATTTGTGCAAGTACTTTACGATTAAGAATCAACTGTTTCTTGTACAGATCCTTTAAAAATTTACTATAATTAAGGTATACCCCCTTTTCGCGAATTACTGCGTTTATCCTAGTGATCCATAAACGACGAAAATCTCTCTTTTGTTTATTTCTATCTCTATGAGCCGAAATTAAAGCTCTTATTTTCTGTTGAGCAATGGTTCGAGTAAGTCTTGAATGAGCCCCTCGAAAGGTTGATGCAACTAAACGCATTTTTGTTCTACGTCTCCGAGCTATATATCCTCGTCTAACTCTAGTCATTGAATAAATGAAACTTTGATGAATAACTAATTTATTTTTTTTTTTCGTTGAGTTATTCTTTTCTCCCCTCCTGGTCTATTAATAACAAAACGGATTTTTCCAATGTATAAAAACAAATCCCAATGATTTTTGCTGCTATAACCGTCCCAACCACGATTTTTTTTGACATTTCGTCTTGAAACAAGACAAAAAACTAATAAATATTATTAATATATCAAATCAAATATCAAATCAAATATCAAATAAAATACAAATAAAAGTCAATAAATGAAAATGAAAAATTCAATTTCAATTATAGTTAAAATAAATATAGATAAATAGTGGGTTCCTTCGTTTATATGGTTCCTTCGTAAACGGCGAGGTCCTCTCTATACACCGGAGCCCCTTACTTCATTTATGATAACTTGTACAATTCAAACTTTTTTGGCTCTACCCATGAATTATCCAGTAATAGATCTTTCATAATTATATCCATCTATACAGTAACAGTATTTCATTTTGAAGGTTAGCTGAATAGCTGACCCGATTAGTCCATTCTTGCAAATAAAGAAAACATAACATAATTTATTTCTCTTAAATAAAGGATTCCCTGCTAAATGGATAACGTTACCAATGGGAATGTTTTTTATTTACACTAATAGAAACCATAAATTTCATACACAATAGATGATATAGATTTTTTTTAGAGAGTCGCTTGAGTTTTTCCATTTTATCCTATTCATCCGTACGGATGATTGATACTGGAAAAACTGGAAAAATCTTTTATTTTCATTTGCTTTTGTTCCAGCTCATAATCTGAACGAGTCACACATACACCCTAGTACATGTTCCTCGGCGCTGAGGGCATCCCCGAAGAGCGGGGGATTTCGTGACATTTCTGATTGGCTGTCTTGTGTTTCTAATAAGTTGTTTAATAGTTGGCATGCTGTATGATATACATAATGAACTGGTTTAGATCAATCCTAACCGAATGCATTTCTAGTTAATCGAATCTTAAGAGAAACTCAGTGACAAGAGAAAATTTAAAACTAAAATGTTTAAGTATTTTTATTTGTTTTATTCGACCGCTACAAGATCAACAATTCCATGAGCTTGGGCTTCTGTTGCTGACATAAACACATCCCTTTCCATATCTTCGGATACAACCCATACGGGTTTGCCCGTTCTTTGTACATAAACCCTAGTGAGGGTTTCGCGCAATTTCAATAGTTCTTCCGCTTCCAAGATAAATTCTCCCGTTTGAGCCTCGTAAAAAGAGCTAGCAGGTTGATGAATCATTACCCTGATGGTATACCTTAAAGGGGGTTGTTCTAGCTCGCGTAACGAGGCGAAGAGAAAAATACAGAATAAAATAAAATATATAATTGAACAACCGTACGTGCATTTTTTTCGTATTGCATACGGCTTTATAATGGAATTTGCTTTTTCCGTGAAAGAAAGAAAAAACAAATAGGATCGATTCGATCCCGATCAGTAAATGATCCAATTACCACCCTTCTTTTCGGAGGAGTTTCAAAATACTATGATGGCTCCGTTGCTTTATATTTATTTCATCTATAATTCAGCAATCCCAAAGTATTTTTTTGATCCGAAAACTAAGGAAAACAGAATTTTTTTAAGAGTCTTTTGGTATGAAAAAAGTTTGTGACGCTGAAACGGACTCCCAATAAAAAAATCGAGAAGATTTTTCATCTCATACTACCCCTTCGATACATAATCTAATTTTTTGAAAAAAAAAAATAGAGAAAAATTTTTCTCATATCGAATTCAAAGTGCCATGCTATTATTACTTAATTTAAAATAGCGTGAAGGCATAGTATTCTTTTTTCTCTCAAATAAAAAACTCATTGGCGCTAAGCGTGAGGGAATGCTAAACGTTTGGTAATTTCTCCTCCGACCAGTATAAAAGATCCCATTGAAGCAGCTAACCCCATACATATTGTATGTACATCTGGTTGCACAAATTGCATAGTATCATAAATAGCTACTCCAGGTATTACCCAGCCACCAGGAGAATTAATAAACAAATACAAATCTTTGTTATCAGCCTCGATACTGAGATATACCATAAGACCAATAAGTTGATTCGAGATCTCGCTATCGACCTCTTGGCCTAAAAAAAGTAATCTTTCTCGATAAAGTCGGTTGATTAGGATAAAATTGCATCCCTTAGAAACCGTACATGCACCATTTTATGCATACGGTTCAAAAAACTTGTGAAAAAATCAATGTGTAGATTCAATTCGTTTTTCATTTTGGTCGAGGTTTTTAAAATTATAATAAATTCTCGTTTTCAAGAAATATTACTTTTTATACCTTTACCAAATTACTCATAATAAAATTATAAAAAAATAGAATTGACTAAACTTATCGAACTTCCTTTTCATTGATGTATCAATTAATCGAAATCCAATCCAAATCACAATGTCATTTTCTTGTTCTTGAATGGGCCTTTTTAATTCTTTTAGGTTTATGCTCTACTCCGGGTAAAGATCTGCCCGATTTAGATTTGCACATATAGGACAAATTTTTCCAATACCGCATGTGTTTTTTTTAGTTTTTCGTTTGTCAAATTTAATATTCAACATATTGATTATTTATTACTTTATTCAGATGATTAAGATTGAAATCCCGTTTGTTTATTCTATCTTGTTTATTTTATATTTCAATTTAAAATCAAAACCGTTAGTTATTAGTTAAAAGTAAAAGTAATTAAAATGTATAATAATAATACAAGTAGTAATCTCCAATATATTCCCAATTGGAATGGGTTTTTTGATAAACGGAGCCTGGATACTTCATTTTTTTGGTCCAACCGAGCCAACCATAAATTATTCGAATTGATAATGTTAATCTGTCCCCTAAAACTCAAAAAAGTATTTAATTGCCTTTCACGCTCCAAATTTATTATGATTCAATCAATATTTCTTGGGCGAAAGGGAGGATATCTCAATCGAGAGAGAGAACGGGGAAATACCATATGACCCAATATATCTGACTAGTCGCACTATACGTCAACCCAAGATGCATCTTCCTCTCCAGGACTTCGAAAGGGAACTTTTGGAACACCAATAGGCATTAAATCAAAGAAAAAATGAAGTACTATGGTTCACTTTGATGTGAAAACGTAATATATAGAATAATTGTCTTTATAATATTAACTTTGATATAATATGTTATGCATAGATTTTAAAAGTTTAAAACGAAGACAGAATAAATAAAGGAAATTTAGTAGAAATATAACCTTTCAATAATCACCAAATAGCAAAGTATTTAATGATACAAGATGGTATCAACTTCCCATTGCGTATTGATACTTATCGGATATAGAATAGATTTGTTTCTCTTTGTTCCTACAAACATAATTGTTCCATTATTACCAACAGAATAGAACAAACCTGAACCCTTGTTCCGAGATAATCCATTGAACAAAAGGGGTTCGTTGCATAATCATAGTCTTTTCTAATGCAATAAAGTTACATAGTGTCATTTTTCTTTGATAAAGGGGTATTTCCATGGGTTTGCCTTGGTATCGTGTTCATACCGTCGTATTGAATGATCCCGGCCGGTTGATTTCTGTCCATATTATGCATACAGCTCTGGTTGCCGGTTGGGCTGGTTCGATGGCTCTATATGAATTAGCAGTTTTTGATCCCTCTGATCCCGTTCTTGATCCAATGTGGAGACAGGGAATGTTCGTTATACCTTTCATGACTCGTTTAGGAATAACCAATTCATGGGGAGGTTGGAGTATTACAGGGGGGACTATAACGGATCCGGGTATTTGGAGTTACGAAGGTGTGGCCGGAGCACATATTGTGTTTTCTGGTTTGTGCTTTTTAGCAGCTATTTGGCATTGGGTGTATTGGGATCTAGAAATATTTTCTGATGAACGGACAGGAAAACCCTCTTTGGATTTGCCTAAGATTTTTGGAATTCATTTATTTCTTTCCGGAGTGGCTTGCTTTGGTTTTGGCGCATTTCATGTAACAGGCTTGTATGGTCCCGGAATCTGGGTATCCGACCCTTATGGACTAACTGGAAAAGTACAACCTATAAGTCCAGCATGGGGTGTGGAAGGTTTTGATCCTTTTGTTCCAGGAGGAATAGCCTCTCATCATATTGCAGCAGGGACATTAGGCATATTAGCAGGTCTATTCCATCTTAGTGTCCGTCCGCCCCAACGTCTATACAAAGGATTACGTATGGGCAATATTGAAACCGTTCTTTCTAGTAGTATCGCTGCTGTCTTTTTTGCAGCTTTTGTTGTTGCCGGAACTATGTGGTATGGTTCAGCAACTACTCCGATCGAATTATTTGGCCCCACTCGTTATCAATGGGATCAGGGATACTTTCAGCAAGAAATATACCGAAGAGTAAGTGCTGGGCTAGCCGAAAGTAAAAGTTTATCAGAAGCTTGGTCGAAAATTCCTGATAAATTAGCTTTTTATGATTACATCGGCAATAATCCGGCAAAAGGAGGATTATTTAGAGCGGGCTCAATGGACAATGGCGATGGAATAGCTGTTGGATGGTTAGGACACCCCGTTTTTAGAGATAAAGACGGACGTGAACTTTTTGTACGCCGTATGCCTACCTTTTTTGAAACATTTCCTGTCGTTTTGATAGATGGGGACGGAATTGTTAGAGCTGACGTTCCTTTTAGACGAGCGGAATCTAAGTATAGCGTTGAACAAGTAGGTGTAACTGTCGAGTTCTATGGTGGTGAACTCAATGGAGTCAGTTATAGCGATCCCGCCACTGTCAAAAAATATGCTAGACGTACTCAATTGGGTGAAATTTTCGAATTAGACCGCGCTACTTTGAAATCTGATGGTGTTTTTCGTAGTAGTCCAAGGGGTTGGTTTACTTTTGGGCATGCTTCCTTTGCCCTACTCTTCTTCTTTGGACACATTTGGCATGGGGCTAGAACCTTGTTCAGAGATGTTTTTGCTGGTATTGACCCCGATTTGGATGCTCAGGTAGAATTTGGAGCATTCCAAAAACTTGGAGATCCAACTACAAGAAGACAAGGAGTCTAATTCCKATATTTTTGTTGTGATTTGACATAGGATACTAAAAAAATCTTGATTGGAATCATCGTCCTTTTTGTTTTTTATTTTTATCATTATCGGGAAAATAATCTCGAGTAAACAGGTATGGAAGCTATAATTGTAAACCACAATCAAATCTATGGAAGCATTGGTTTATACATTTTTATTAGTCTCGACTCTAGGAATAATTTTTTTCGCTATCTTTTTTCGGGAACCTCCTAAAGTTCCAAATAAAAAGGTGAAATGATTTTTCATTAGTTCAATTGAAGTAATGAGTCTTCCAATATCATTCCAATATCAGAAGGCTCATTACTTCAATTAGTCCCCGTGTTCCTCGAAAGGATCCCTTAATTGTTGAGAGGGTTGCCCAAAAGCGGTATATAAGGCATACCCAGTAAAACTTACAAGTAAACCGGATATAAAGATAGCGACTAGGTTTGCTGTTTCCATTATTATATAATTTCAAGACCCCAATGGATCTATGATCAAATCATTTATTTACAATGGAATGGTATACAAAGTCAACAGATCTCAATAAAAAAAAAATAGGATTTATGGCTACACAAACCGTTGAGGGTAGTTCTAGATCTCGTCCAAAACCAACTAACGTAGGGGTTTTATTGAAACCGTTGAATTCGGAATATGGTAAAGTAGCTCCCGGATGGGGAACTACTCCGTTGATGGGAGTTGCAATGGCTTTATTTGCAATATTCCTATGTATTATTTTGGAAATTTATAATTCTTCCGTTTTATTGGATGGAATTTCAATGAATTAAATCCATAAGAAAAGGGAATGCAAAAGAACCAAAAAGTTCTCTCCTTTCAATACAATCAATACATACAAAATAAAATAAATATTTAAATATTAAATATTAAATATTTAGGGCTACGATTTTTATTTGTAACGCTCGTTTTTGGTAGTTCGATCGTGGAATTTATTTCTTTCTGTATTTCCGGAATATGAGTGTGTGACTTGTTATAATTGAGCCTATTGATAGTACAGAGAACGAGTCTGCCATCTTATCCTGATAGAGATGGTTCTATTTCGTCGGATATTTTTTTTATCTGGAACACGAAATAGTTAAAATAGATGAAGAAATCTTTGAACTATGATTCATATTTATTTAATATAAGATTATTTAATATAAAATTCAGACCTCGCGATCGGATTCAATCAATTTTGGCCTTTTCAAAAAAATAATTAGCCGTTAAAAATCGAAAGATTTTTCTTCTTTCAAACTTATTAATGCCTATAATTAATTTATAATTATTTATTATTTAAAATTATTTAAATAATAAATAATAAACAGCCAACTTTTTTTGGTATTTTTATTCATTATACCGCTCCTATTGATTGAATAAGTGATGATCCAATGGTTCTTACTCAAGCAATCTTTGGGCTTAGCTTTTAGGGTTTACTGAGTCATCGTGGTTATAGTATGAATCTGGTGTTTCAATCAATTCTATAGGGTCTTAACAAGAAAAATTCCTATCACTAATAAAAAAGCCGTATTATACAAATACACAAATAATAACAAATCAAAGACAAAGAAAAAATAGGAAAAGAGAATATTCAAGAGGCCTGTAGTAACAATTAATAGAAAGATGGATGAGCCGACTTGATATATTGGCATTATCACCGCAAAGGCAAAAAAGACAAAAATGTTCTTTTCGGATTTTGATTCCTTCGCATCTTCCGAAAAGAAAAAAAAAGAGATTAAGAAGCTTTAACCTTTAGTTGGGTGTGTTTGCTTGAGCCGTACGAGATAAAAGTCTCCTATACGGTTCTTAGAGGGGGATTTTTAGCGCTTTACCTATCTCAATAAAGTCTATGATTGGTTCGAAGAACGTCTCGAGATTCAGGCGATTGCAGATGATATAACTAGTAAATATGTTCCTC